TTTTATCCTTACTTCAGCTCGTTGCATGCCTTGATCCACTACTGCTCGAATAGCATTTCCTGCTGCGGTTTGAGCAGCAAAAGGTGTACCTCTTCTTGTACCCCTGAATCCACAAGTACCCGCGGAGGACCAAGAGATCACCCGACCCCGTACATCTGTAACGGTCACAATGGTATTGTTGAAACTTGCTTGAACATGAATAATTCCCTTTGGTATTCTACGTACATTTTTACGTGAACCACTACGTGTATTTTTACGTGAACCAATTCTTAATATAGGTTTTGCCATATTTTTTCATTTCACAAGAAATATATGGATATATCCATTTCATGTCAAAACGGACTTTTTTTTTCAGCTCTTTGGAAGTGCCTTTACCTTTCCTTTATTTCCTTTAGTAAGATTATCCTTGTCTTTGTTTATGTCTCGGGTTGGAACAAATTACTATAATTCGCCCCCTCCTACGTATTAGTCGACACTTTTCACAAATTTTACGAACGGAAGCCCTTATTTTCATAGTTGTTATTCCTTAATTCTCTGAATATACTTATTGTTGTTGTTGTTGGAGGAAAAAAAAGTTTCTTGATATTTTTGAATCTTTAATTGTATCTTCGTGAAAGGAATGTTGAAATTGAAAAAACCACTTACTCTTTTGAATCCTTGTTATGGAGTCTAGAAAATGGCTGTACCCTGATTAACTTAGATCTAAGAACTTACTAAAATTTTTACCTTTTTCTCCTATCCTATAGGTATACCTATATAAAAACAAAAATATCTCGAATCCTTTCCGAAGCATGACCTCAAATAAAGCAAATCTTTAGTATCTAAATAAACTAGAACCATGCCGTTCGGAAGTGATTCAGAAAGAAAACTTTCAGTAATTCATTTTTTTTCTTTAATTTAATTCGAGGTAAAACATTCTAAACTTTTTTAGCAGGGGTGCTATTCCACAACCCCCCTTTTTTCACAAATGGTAAGTTCCGGATAGCCAATTTTTATATTACAAGGATTACCATATATAACACAAAATTTCCCCGCCAATTCTTTTTAGTCGAGCTTCTCGATCTGTCATTATACCTTGAGAAGTCGAAAGGATTACAATTCCTATTCCGCCTAAAATTCGTGGAATTCGTTGAGAGTTAGAATAGATTCGTAGACCCGGTCGACTTATTCTCTTTAAATTTAAAATAGTTTTATAGGATTCTTTTTTATTTCGTCTATGTCTTAGGGTTAAAATCAAAAAATATTGGTTGTTTTCGCGATGTTTCCTTACGTTTTCGATGAAACCCTCTCGTAAAAGTATTTTAACAATGCTTTCGGTGATGTTAGTCGATTCTATCCGAACCGTTCCTTTTCTATTCATGTCAGCATTTCGTATCGAGGTTATTATATCAGCAATAGTGTCTTTCCCCATGATAAGTTCAAATTCCTTATTGTTCTATAATTTTGATATAATCAACATGTTCTTTTTCTTTTATTTATATATAGATATAGACGAATTATATATTAATATATGAATTCACTTATTAATATTTTATTATTAAGGCTATATGCGTGATACACAATCTATTAATTAATTTTATTTCAATACGATTTTTTGAATCCTATACTAACTCTGGATATTTAGGTTTTATAATACCTCAGGAGCTAATGAAACTATTTTAGTAAAGTTTAATTGTCTCAACTCCCGTGGGATCGCCCCAAAAACTCGAGTTCCTTTTGGATTTCCTTCTTGATCAATGACAACTGCGGCATTGTCATCATATCGTATTATTGTCCCATTGTTACGTTTGAGTTCTTTACAAGTACGTACAATTACAGCTCTGATCACTTCTGATCTTTCTAGCGGACTATTTGGTATTGCTTCCTTAATTACAGCAACAATAACGTCACCAATATGAGCATATCGGCGATTACTAGCTCCTATTATTCGAATACACATCAATTCTCGAGCCCCGCTGTTGTCTGCTACATTCAAATAGGTTTGTGGTTGAATCATATCATTTTTTTGTATCTCTTCTTTTAATGCAAAGGACGAAGTAAAAAAATATTGTTGGTCAAAAAACGAAAACTTCTAATTTTTTTATCCTTAAATGTTATTTAGCTTTTTGATTCTATATTCCTATTCAGAAATAATGAATTGGGTTTTTATAGGCATTTTTGATGCCGCTATTGAAATAGCTTTTCTGGCTATATTTTCGGGTACACCACCCATTTCATAAAGGATTTTACCAGGTTTAACCACAGCTACCCAATACTCTGGGGATCCTTTCCCAGACCCCATACGCGTTTCCGCGGGTCTTACTGTAACTGGTTTGTCTGGAAATATACGTACCCAAATTTTTCCACCACGTCGTACATTTCGTGTCATTGCTCGTCGCCCTGCTTCTATTTGTCTCGATGTGATCCAAGCGGGTTCAAGTGTTTGAAGAGCATATCTCCCAAAACAAATACGATTCCCACGGGAAGATATTCCTTTTAGTCTTCCTCGGTGTTGTTTACGAAATCTGGTTCTTTTTGGGTTATAGTTGATGGGTTTTTTCTACCATCTCTACTACAGAACTGAACGTGAGAGTTTCTTCTCATCCAGCTCCTCGCGAATAAAAGGACAAAAAAAGTTTGTATTCAGATATAGATGTAGTTAATGATTAATCCTATTAATCATGGTATTTTTTGAAATTTAAGCTTATCTCTTCTAAATTTGTGTATGTCTTTTTCCAAATGGAATCCCCAGATGAATTCTATTTCTATTTATTTAAAAATAACATAAACGTAATATCATCATCTCGAATGTAGTTTTTGTTAGAATTAGAATATTCTAACAAATCCTTATTTTCTTTTATCTTTTTCATTTTGTTTTTTCGTATTTTATTACTTTTTTTATTGAAAAAAAAAAACAAATTTTTCGCCGGCGAATATTTACTCTTTCCATATCTATTTAAGTTTGATATTTATCCCACGAGGTCTCAGAATCAAAATAAGAATAGATAATAAAGTTTCTGGTTTATTCCGCCATCCTGTCCAATGAATTACTAAGATTTTTTTGCACTAGAATCCTCTATATTCATGGGTTCCGTCGTTCCCATCGCTTCTTGATTAATCATTAGGCCCGAATTCTACAATGGAGCTCTTACATGAAATTTTTAATTTCATTTTTTAATTTGTTTTTGAGTCAATTTTCTCAGTTTTTCTTGGCTCAAGGCTCTTAATTTTTTGTTTTTGGAACAGATTTATCTAATTATTATGAATGAATCTGTATTAATGCTTTATTACATTGCTTTTCTTATAGTGACCTCATAGACTTTCCAAATTGGAATAATATATCATTAATATTCAATTTTTTCTCTCTTTCTTTCATCCTTCCATTTATCCGCATACTTTTCGATTGCCTTTCATAACTTATTAATAATATTTCTTTATTCTTTTTTTTTTTTTTTTTACAAAAAAATTCAGTTGCTACAATCATATGATCAGCCTATCATATCTTGACTGATTTTTTTGGATCCAGATAATGCGAAGCAATGAGTTGCTTAGGTTATTTATTAATTATAGTTATTAGTTGCTCTTAATTAGGTAAGTTCTTTTTTTTTTTTTTATCTTAATCTAATCGAATCCTAAACCAACGAGTCACACACTAAGCATAGCAATTATATCAAAGGAGTTTTGATGAAAATTTTTATTCAACCTTATAGAATTGCTGATTTTTTTCTTAAACATAAAAAAAGAAGACTGCAATTTTTTTTTATTACAGTTTTATTACTGTATAGTGTTATACTACATAGTTTTCGTTTTTTATTTTTGGATAAAATTTAAAGACAAATCAAGTTTTTTTATTCTTCGTCTACGAATATCCAAATTTTTATTCCTAAGACCCCATAAATAGTTCGAACTGTATAGGAACAATAATCTATTTTAGCGTCAATTGTTTGTAAAGGAACTCTGCCTTCTCTGATCCATTCAACACGTGCAATTTCTTTTCCGTCGATACGTCCTGCAATTTGTACTTGAATTCCTTTTGTATTTGCTTGTTCAGTTAATTCAATAGCTTTTTTCATTGCTTTTCGAAAAGAAACACGATTTTTTAATTGGCCGGCGATAAATTCTGCAAGAATATTAGGCTGCCCATACGGATTGGAAATTCTGGTAATAGCAATGTTGAGTTTTCTATTGACACAATTAAGTTCTTTTTGAACATTCATCTGTAATTCTTCGACTCTTCGGGGTTTATCTTCAATTAATAATTTAGGAAATCCCATATAGATTATGATTTGAATGAGATCGATTCTTTTTTGAATTTCGATACGTGCAATTCCCTCCATACCAGAGGATATTCTTATATTTTTTTGGACATAATTTTTAATACAGTCTCGTATTTTTTTATCTTCTTCTAAACCTTCAGAATACTTTTTTGGTTGTGCAAACCAAACAGAATGATGACTTTGGGTTGTACCAAGTCTGAAACCAAGTGGATTTATTTTTTGTCCCATAGGCCTCCACTACTATATGTATCATAACATGTTAGATTTCTGTTTTCATTACTGTAGCCAGGTTTTTTTAAATACATTAAATATTCTTCATATTGTTGATAGAAGGATGTATCTTCCAATACGATAGTTATATGACAAGTGGATCGTTTTATTGGGTAACTCCGTCCTCGGGCACGAGGTTTTAATTTTTTTACAGTATTTCCTTGGTTCACTTCAGCTTTACTAATGACTAAATTGGTTTCTTTGAAACCCTTATTGTGACTAGCATTTGCTGCTGCAGAATAAACCAATTTAAAAATTGGATAACATCCTCGATAAGGCATAAGTTCTAATATCATAAGTGCTTCTTCGTAGGAACGTCCACGGATTTGATCAATTACTCTCCGTGCTTTGTGGGCAGACATAGATATATATTGCCCTAAAGCATATACGGAAGTATATGATTTCTGCTTTTTATTCTTTATCATAAGGTTTACCTCTCACTAAAAAAAAATCTATATTCATTTTTTTTAATTC